TACAAGAATTTCTTCCTTCTCCCCATATCACTCATTCACATGCCATATCATTGTTCACCCGGAAAATCTTCTTGTTTAAGACAGATCGCTTCCCTCAGTCAGCGGGAGGCCTAGTCGATGTAGGCCCTCAAACCAAACGGCGGGCAGACCAGTCGAAGGAGTAGTTCACTTACCTCTTTGTACATATACTATACTCATACCCATATTACGATACATATGTGTTCACCCTATCTTGCTTTCACGGCTTTGACCGGGAACCAAACCAAAGAGCCAATACACCAACAACCAAGGAACGGGAGTGGGTGGTCCCTAGGAACGGCAGAAAGGAAGTACTGGTTCAACCAGATACGAGTGACGGAACCGGTGTTGATCAAAGACATGCGCCGAGTGCCAGGAATGACTATAAGCCGATAGAGTCGTTTTAACATGCCATGAACCGAGATACAATTTGACTAGTGCCAGGTACAAGAAAGAGTGGAGTTGATTTACAGATACTAGTACCTGAATGACAAGTGACGAAAGCAAGAAAGAGTTACTAAAACCATTACGAATGACAAGTACACACAAGAATGACTCGATCGAGTCCCGAGAGACAGATAGAGCTTAACTAAAACGTCCGCCCGGTCATCCTTCCGCATCATCATCCGGCGATGAAATCGAGGGATGATACGAGGATACCCTGATCGATTGAGGGAGACTGGTACAGGCAACAATTCGGGTGGCTTCGGAATACCTCCGTAAGCCATCTGAAGGGATGAAGAACACTGTTTTAGATACAGTGATGCGAATAAAAATCCCGACTTCCGTACTAGCCTGACCACCTGTTTTGAGAACAAGTAAGCTCCAATGCATGCTTCCTTAGTCAAACTATCATGAGTTATAAGGATCATACGGTTTAAGTATGACCTTGAAACCCGAAAATCTTCCAATGTCGATCCTAATGCTACAGTTGCTATCGGTTGCTAGCCTCAAAAAAATCTTTGTACCCTCATGGATACGGTCCTGGGGCTTCTGAATGATAGAATTAGAGGGTCCCTTTCGGACGTGCAGATTGAGGTTGGTAGGATATAGGCGTTAGGCTCTTTCGATGGCACTGAAAGGCCTGTTATCGTACTCTTTCGTATATAGTTGTCAAAGACACTGGAGAGAACTAGTCTCTCGGGCTAGGGACTCTCTATCTATATACTATCAACTGGATTTATAGCGAGCTTGTACTATTAGAACAAGGGCATAGTTTTAGGGACACTCACGTCTTTTTTTACAAGTCAAACTTGTCTCTATATTCAAGGGACTCACGATTGTGCAACGAAGTCTCCTATTCGGCGATATTCACATTGATTCTGGAATAACCTATCATATGCGGCCTCTGCTGCTGTTCACAAGTACAAGATGAGGATCAGCAACAGGTATTACCAGAGTCTCATAGCTTATTTGACAGAGACGACGTTTAACCTTTTCCGCGGTGTGAACCTTGCGGGAAGTGTTGTATACTTTAAGAAGAGAGATCTATTCTACTTCTTTATTCTATCAAACCTGAAAACGAGGCCTCCGGTAAACAAGCTATAAAAGATGAATATCGCTCTCTCTAGCTAACCTGGAAAAAGTCTACCTTTGCGGAACTGGAGCCGAAGCTCCTTCCTTTCTTCCTCCCTTGTTCTATTACCCCAAGGCCTCCTCGGTCTTCTTGGACTTGCTTTCTGTCTGATTTCACCCGCACTGCTAATGTAGGCTTTTTGGGGGTAATGGCATCGGCACACTATTCGTATAAATAAGTTCTCTTTCGTCTTCCAATAGTTCTGACCCGCAAAGTGAGCCCCGAAAACTGTCAACCTATGACCAACTCAAAATTAGAGTAGCTGATAGAGTAGAAGGTGGGATTCTATATTCTATAGCCTATGCGCCTGCTTCTGATGAGATAGAAGTAGGCTCCCGGTGCGTCTTCCTTCGGTCGGCTTGTCATCGAAGGATGTTAGCCAAATCAGAAGAACTATAGGCTCGAAGGCTCGGGTTGGTCAAGCGAACTGATTCATTTAATTCTTCGCCTAGTCTTAGCACCCGCACAGTAGAGGGGAATAAGCATTCCCTTTCCGACAAAACTAAGCGTCTTGCCGCTGGGTAAAGGCAATAGGAGGAGGTTTGGAACCCCAAAACAAGTCTAGGCTTAAGAACGGTGATGATAGTTCAGTTGTTGAAGAAAATGTCCCGATGAACCTTGGGAGCATCCCGGGCAAGATCTATGGCTTCAGCTGCGGCTAAGCGAACTACCTATTCTATATATTCTATAGAAGTGAATATGAGAGAAAAAGCTCTTCTTTCACATAGTGGGAGGCTGGCCTTCTCTCTTCCCAATTCTCCCAATGAGACCTCTTTCACTCACTTAGTGGACGACCCAGAGGACTTTAATAAAGCCCCCTTTTGCCTCATCACGATCTCCCGGTGAAGTAGCGGCTCCCTCCTATTACTATTTCTGGGGTGGAGTCGAAGCTATGGCACCAGAAAGTCAAAGAGATTCCGTCCCGAACCACTCGTGTAGTCTTCTTCCTGCCTCCCAGTTAGGCCCTATCTCGCTTTCCAAGTCTCATTTGGATGAGGCGCCGGCGCTACTAAATGCAACTCTCATTTCAACATTCTTCTCTATTGGCCCTTCCTTCTCTATCTGCCTAGAGAACCTCTCTTTCCCTACAAGGCACTAGAAGGTCGACCCCACTTTCCACACTATGTTGACTTTACTCCTGAGCCCAGTCATTCCCCGCCACTCTTTCACACAGCATTGAGGGCTTTTTCATAAGAAGCAGCACTCTATTGTCCACTTCGATAGCTTTCAAGAGTCTCTTTCATACATCGTTCCGGGGTCTCCAACCCCCTCTTTCTGGCGGGCCTTCTTTCTTCTGCTTCCTTGTGCTTCTGAGATCGCTAGCAATTTTCCATTGACTGATTCACCAAGCATTGGAGCAAGCGAGGAAGACCGCTTTTTCCATCATCCAAGTCCATCTCCGGCCCCCTTCTTCCTAAAGCCCCGCTCCAGCCTGCTCCTTTATCTGTCTTCTAGTCGGCTCCCCATTCATCTTCTGTCTCCCACGGATAGGTGCCTTTCGGGAACCTCTCTCTCCGCTACTCCCTTTTTGAATGAATAAGGGGTAGGGCCTTCTTCACTTAGTCATCTCTGCCTACGACTTTTTTTCTTTCTTGACCCTGCTCGCCTAGCTGGCCCTATCTTGCACGTTCCACTAACCGCTATCACAATAGGAGAATTCTGACTCTCACTTGACAAAGAGTCAGATCGTCTATATAGACCTCAAGCTAAAAAAGACAAGAAAGCAATACGCGCCTAGTAAGGCTCGGAAAAGATAAAGTCCGAAATCATTGTGTTCTCAAGGCCGAAGGCCAAGTCAAAGACAGAGACCGTGCCCCTCGGGCACCTCTGAAGAGGGTGCCGCCCTTCCACTAAGCCTTCCTACATATATTCAAATCAGTACAAAGGCAAGTATATATTCTATTTTGAGGGAAAAAGATAAGGAAAAGATGGACTATGCCACATGGCCGCTACAAATAAAGGAAAAGTCTTATGCGAGTGATACCAATCGGACACACTTGGAAAAAAGGAATCATCAGCTACTAATACAGCTGAATCAAAGGAAAAGAAGTGAAAAAGCAGAAAGAAGTCAATGTGAGAAAGCAAAAAAGGTAACGAGGCGACCGGAGGAGGGAGAAAGGAGAAAAGGGGTGGCAAGCAACTCGAAGGGATGCTGCGCCACCTAGGTACGCGTCTGGATCTGCCTCGGGCTTTGTCTTTCTTTCTATAGGATCTGCTACTCCAACCGTATCTACTTGTGGTGTACCTGGGTTGGTTTGGCCTCTTCCATAATCCTTGCCGCTGATGGTTATGGGTAAATCACAGTAAAGCAGAAAGGAAAGCCTCTCGGAGAACGTTTTCGTCGCCGTTAAATCCGAGAGATAAGTCTCTAAAGCCGCTATGGTCTGGGCTCTCACTCACGTCGTCCGTCCCGGGGACTCCATTACGCTGCTCGCCCTATTAGCCGGCGGAAACCATGAGAATTCATTAATTTCAGCCAGTCCCGGGTTATATATTGTACGGCGAAACTCGCTAATAGATATCTGTTTTCTCAGGAACCAGACCTGCATGCACGAAGAAGAACATCTCTCTCTGGTCATATTCTTGTGGAACTTCTGTCGTCCCGTTCATTGTGGTTCCTCGGCCCTGCTAGCCATTTGCTTGCTCGAATTGTACACATTCAAAGAGGGGGCAAGCTAAACAAGCAAGCAAGCCATCCAAGTTTCTTTTATAGAGTCGGAGGTTAGAAAGAACTTGGGGTTTCCCTGTGACTAACTTAGCGCACTTCCGGTGGTAGCCATTGGGCTAAGTCTCTATAAAGAGCCACTCACATATTTATTTATTTATAGTTCGGTGTGAGATCAGCTAAATTAAGCTACGCTCATCATTTATGATCCACGGCTCACTCAATTAGAGCACTAACTACTTCAAAGGAATTCGCTCCAAAGACGCTTTTAATCGCTCCGCTGGTGCGATCTGGTCGAGAGGTTGTCCAGTCATCTCGGTGAGGAATTTCGCTATGCCCCCCGCTGACCTTTCACTGTGAGTACTGCTGTAGTAAAGCCAACGGGAAGATCAGTCCCAGGGCTCAATCTAGGCTGCCAGCCAAGATGAAGATGGATTGAAGGGGTTGTCAGGGAGCTTCATAGGGAATTGTAGGATCCATAGCTGGAAAGACTGCAGGAAAAAAGGGGAACATAGTCGCTAGGAAATCAGATTCCATAGTCAAGGCTGAGACAGACCCTATGTTTACTTCGCGATAGTCTTAGCTCGACATTGTCAAGCCATACTATCTACCAAAATTTCTTTTTTTCTGACATTCTATCCTATATATCGGAGATATAAGGTTTGAACTTCCACTTATGGTAATCGAACTTGGTAATCAAACTCTTTCCCGGCAAGAAGATAAAAGATTTCCTTCGGGCAAGTTCCACTATAGTTGGGAAAGGAACGGACCACAAGCTTCGCGCTCTGCCTTTCTTGTATTTGGACTCTTTCGCGCTATATGCTGCTCTCTCTGCGCGCTTAGCTTTCTTTGCTCTTTGCTATCGTGCTATTGCCGGCTTCCTTCTCTTTAAGACTAAGACCAAGGGCTCTTACAGAGTGAACACGTCTTATTTCATTTTTAGAAATATGATCTTTTTCATTCCCCAAGGGGAAAAGGTCTCTTCTTCTGCTTCAGTTGATCCTGAAGCAGATCTTTTTTCGACTTCCTTCCTGTCTGGGATTTGAAAAAGCAAAGTCCTTACTTTGACTTACCCGAATCAAGTCAAGGCGATGAAGCAGGCTCAAGGCCCATTTTCTTATAAGAGTTCTCTCTCTCTCCGGGAATCATAGCCTAGTATCGTACCCCAGAAAGGGAATCCACTTCTGACCTGACCTTCTGACGAGAATCCTTCTAACTCTTTTTTTCAAGTCAAGAATGTGTAAACCGAGGCCATTGAATCTGCTGCAGATGTCATCATAGAAGAAGAAGCTGTTCTTCTTTTTTCTGCATCAGCTACTAATCACACGTTTGGAATCGATCTAGCTGCTTAGCTTATCTTATGTGGTTTGGGCATACGGGTTCGACTAGCATTCACGTGGGTAGCATTTGAATGCGGAATCACCCGAAAGCACGGGATTCGACTTTACTTTCTTTCCGATGGTCCTATCCTATTAGAAATAAGTAAATAGTGGATCTTCGACTAGCATTTCGTGGAAATCATAGTTGGTAGTGGCTTTTTTGCTTTGACCAGGCCAAAGGCGAAAAAGAGAGAAAAAAGGCAATTCCTTCTCTTCTGTTGTCACAAGAAGGGACTAGGTTCCTAGCCAAGCCAGGGAATCTACGACCGATTGTCAAAAAATATCCCACTACGGGGTAAGAAGCAAGGAAGGAGTGCCACTTTCAAAAATTCTTTTTTAGTTCAATCACCCGCCGAAGCGAATCCTTCGAAATAGCCAAGCCAGTAAGTAGAAGGGCAAGGTGACCACAGGGAAAGGCATTACCAGAAGGAAAGTAGTCCAACTCAATGTCTTACGCATCAGTGGCATTTGAGTGAAAGCAGTAAGTCAGTGGCCAAGAATCATCGATTTTGGAGTGACCAGCTCAAGGCAGCTCATGGGAATTGATTTAAGTAAGAACGATCCCCAGTGTCATCCTCTTCGTCTTCTCTTTAGGAAAGCAAGTCCCATCGAGTTAGCTCTTGGAGTCAAGGCATGCCTTAAGGTAGCGACTGACTTTCAGGTGAGATGGTTCAATAGTAGATTAGATAAAGGCTCTTGCTACTTCCCACGAGGGGAGGAAAGTCAATAGCGTAGATAAGGAAGTGGCTATTCTTGTTTGTTCATGACTCCGCTGCGCTCCTATTTCATGGAATAAGCGCCTTTTCTCTTACAGACAAAAGAAATGGATTTCTTCCGGCTAGCTCGAAGGGAAGGAAAGAGCGCTATAAGAGAAAGAGTGCCTCGAGAATAGGCTTTTGGGATTTTTACTGAAAGCAGAGGAAGCATTCGATGCATCATATAAAAAAAAAAGTGCAGCTGCCAGAGCCCCGTATTTACCAGCGGGGGTCCCGAGATATTCTATGATCAAAGGCTTTGTGGTTGTCACGAACTGGATTCGAACCAGCACCTCTGGGAGCAAAAGACAGGCCCAGCGAACTACCATTCATTCTGATCGCGACTTTGTTTACCCGGTTCCCCTCGCGGCTAAAGGGTACATCCGGGGCCGGTCGCATGGACCTACTTACCTTGCTTGTAGACCAGCTGCAGAGCTAACCCTTGTTCTATTGGTTTGATGCTACCAAGACGATTTCTTTATGCCCATCAAAGGACCTCGAGATGCTAATCCACGAAAAACGAGACGAGAAATTCGAAAGAACTGATATACGGAACGAGGGCGACCCGTGGAAATACATCGCTTTCTTACTCGTGCAAAGGAACTATTTCTTGGCAACTTGGACAACTTCTAACGATGTTTGTCCCGCATATCACTAGATCGATCGGTATCTTTACAAAAGGCTTTATAAAGCTTTCGTCTCAATTCATACTTAGCCGCGAGCAATCTACGTTTGTGATCTCGTATATTTTGCTTCTCCGACATCTTACTGACTTTCCCCCTCATCTTTTTGAAAAAAGCCGCTCCACGGTGGTAAAGTCTCATCTTGTGTGTTGGCCGAAGTTACAATAGTGACATTGAACCCTCGAATATGTTCGAAGATCTCGAAATGATCTTCCAGTTCCGGGGAGAATTCGCAAAACTCCATTTCCATCAAGAATTGAATGGACTTTTCCCGTATTTCGACCGGAAAATCTAACAGAGACATTACTGTGGAGATTCTTACCAAAAAATGAGACATTCCATGCCCTCGGAGAGTGCTTTGCCGTGCTAGGTCACTGACATATCCTTTTTTGTCTTTATTTGACCCCAAGAATGGATTGGATCG